TCTATATTCGAATCTATGTATTAGATATGAAATCAAATCAACCACTAGAATGATCTAATGATCATATAGCTTACCTGCTCAGTTATGAATTGGTGGAACATAGGGAGGCTTAAAAGATAGAAAACCGTAAACATAAGTACCTCAAGTATATGAAATCACTCGAACCCACTAGTAAGGAAAGGCAACCCTTTCTGGTCGCCGATATAGAGACAGTACTCATCAACGATATTCATGTACCCTATGCAGCAGGTTTGTTATTGGTAGAACCTGATGATGTGATATCTGAAGATATGTGCAGGAGTATAGAAACGTATTACAGTGAAGATTATCCATTGTTTCTCTATGATACAATCCAAAAAAGGAGCAATAAGATGATGTCCGACTATCTAGACCGTATAGCATTGATAGCTAGGAGAAAATACACCTAGCCAAAATAATAAGGCAAGGTACTACTATGTTATGTTCTAGGTTTGGATTTAGGGAAAATAAAAAGAAATCAAGGGACTGTATTACCCTTAATAAGGCAAGGTACTACTATGTTATGTTCTAGGTTTGGATATGATGGTACGTTATTTGGAATTGTTGGTAAGACTTTGTTATGTTCTACGTTTTGGGGGGTTAGCACTTCTTCTAGGGCCTATACTACGCGGACAAAAGATATAATGAGCGATATTAGCAATAGGTTTGATTCATCTATCTCCCATCATTTTTATGGATATTGGGAACGTTTAAGAAGTAGCATTGATTCGGAAAGATATTTATCCTGGTTCTATCTATGCTTCTATGGGTTTTATATACCCATACCCTCGAGCTATTGATTTTGAGTTTTGAACATTAGGCTGATACTTCATATTTGAAATTGACTATAGGAAAGGCTATACCATTGTGTGATCAATTTGGTAATCGTGTACCAAAGAATAAGATATATGATATGATTGCTCAACTAGTTCAGTTATATGGTGAACAATATCAGGATGCAGTGATGAAAGGTGTATTTATTCGTATCTATTATGAAAAACCATAAATTCATAGACTTTCCTAATGAGATATCATCAGCTATTCTTACTAATATTCACAATGTAATGGAGTCAGAAATAGGAAGTTGTGAACTACCAGAAGTGAAATCACTGAAGTATAAAGATAGTCGTATTCCCACTAAAATAAAGGCAATCAAAGGTAGGGGAACATAATGTCGTTCTTTCATTGTAGCCGATATAGAGACTATACTAGTCAATAGTGTTCATGTACCTTACGCAGCTGGTTACTTAGTGGTGAATCCTGGTGATGATCTTACATCCCTACCTGAATATTCGATCAAAACCTTTTTCAGTGAGAATTTTTTGTATAGAATCATATAAGAATTATACGATATATATAAGAATTATACTATATATAGAAAATGGTATAGAATCTTTGTGCAATGTTTAAATCCTCACTTTGAAGATAGGAGTCAAAGAATGTTATTTGAATTGATCTCTCATTTTGAGGTCTATGTGAATAAAAATCCTCGTGTTCGCCATAATTTTGCCCGAATTATCATTATGAGGTATTATGCTGATCGTGGTAATCCGTATAGAATGAAAACATTGATGAGGAATCATAAACTTTACGAGTTGAAAGTCTATATGGGTGGTAAGCTCTTATTACGTTTCAGAGATTCATGCACATTGCTCCCTAACAGTCTTGAATCATTGGGGAAGACATTATGTCCTTAATTAGGTACCAAAGGTTCTATCCCACATTCAGAATTGGAAGTGTCTAATCTTCAGGGTCATAGTGAGGATTTGATAAACTATCTTCGACAAGATATCCTTATCTTAGGTGGTGTGATGTTGAAGGCGCAAGAGATGAATTGGGAAAAGTATAATATTGATATCGAGGATGTGATGACATTGTCATCGCTTTCCCTTCAAATCTTTCGTCAGAATTATTTGGATGATGAGTCCTTTCATATTCATTTACCTACAAGGAACCAAGACACCTTTATTAGGCGTGGCTATTATGGTGGTCATGCTGATGTCTATAAGCCCTATGGTGAGAATCTATACTATTATGATGTGAACTCTTTATATCCTTATATTATGAAAGAATATCCGATGCCTTGTGGTATACCTGTCTGGAAGAAGAATTTGGAGAGCGTCGAATTAGATAGCTTGTTTGGATTTATTGAGGCCTATGTAGTATGTCCTACTAATATATCACGTCCATTCTTACCTTATAAGGATAAAACTGGTACTTGCCTACAGGAAAATTCGTTGGAGTCTTTTATAGCGAAGAGTTTAAGTTTGCGCGTCATTTAGGTTATCATATAATTCCTCTTAGGGGTTATTTGTTTGAGAAGAAGGCCAGTCCTTTCAAAGGCTTTGTCTCACACCTCTATGAAAGCAGACTAGAATCCAAGAAATCAGGTGATGAAGCGATTTATAAGATTCTAATTCACTCTCTCTATGGGTATGAATCCTTCAAGTTGAAAGTACAGTAACCAATCAAAATAAATATGAATAATTTATGAATAAGGATAGTTTTCAATCAGCGGAGAAGCTTACCGATCATTATTATATTGTCAATTACATTACCAATAGTAGCTTTGCTGACGACGATGACTGGAAAGCTCCTAAGATGTCGGCAGTTCATTTGTCTGCAGCTATAACTGCTTGTGCTCGTATTCATATGTATCCACACATTTCCAGACCTGACTGTTACTATACTGATACTGACTCTATAGTTTTAGGAAGTGACTCTTCCTGACGATATCATTTCTTCCCAAGAATTGGGTATGTTTCAACTCGAATGCCAAATAAAGAGAGGAATATTCTTAGCACCTAAAAGTTATATGTTAGACATAGAAGATGATAGACATATTATTAAACACAAGGGTCCTGCTAAAGATTTAGTAACATCTGAATGGTTTCAAAGGCAATTGGCGGATCTCTCTTTAATGGATCAGATCTCAACTTCAGCTAACTTCAGAATAGATTGGAAATAACTCAAGATTGTCAAAAAGGAATTGCTAATAAACCTCGGACTACCAAAAGAGAGAATGTCTATGATTCAAATAATGTATGGATATACACACGACCAAGAGAAGTAATAGACTTAGGGAGTAAAGATGCAACCACTATTTACCTATTTGAACTATTGAGCAAAAATGAAGAAAAGGATAATGATAATAAGACAAAAGAATAAGAAGTAAGTCAGTCCACTACTGAAGGTCAAAAGACCACTACTTTATACAAAACCAAGGATGAGGTTAAGAAGGCTAAGGTGAAGGGAATATATATCAAATCCAATCCGATGTTAGATGAGATGAAAGAGCACATAGCTGACAAAGATAAGATGAAAAGAGAAGTCATGGAACATCTCGTTCAACACAGGATAGATGAGGCTAATAGACTACTCCCTAAAATACACCATATAGATAGCGAAATAGCTCGACTCGAACAAGAGATCAAAGATAAACAGGAAAATACCCTATATGATATGAAGAAAGAATGGAAAGACGAAACAGAAAGACTAAAAGAACAAACTAAGCCCAAGAAGAAGAATAAGAAGAATCAATATCACCATAGGAAAGGAAAGAAACCACCACCCTAATTCATCTTCATCTCTATCCAGGCCAAGCTTTCCTTCGGAAACAGGATAGTAGGGGAAGCTAGTCAATACCTACTTCGTCGATACGCTTACACTTGCTTCTTGGAAGGAAAGTTCCACAAGATCCTAGGCTCCGGCCATCCTCTTCTCTTCTGCTGGTCAGGAGCTCTCTTCCCAATGGACAGGAAGGATTCACTTTGTTCGTTAGGCTAAACTGAGAGGCTCACTGGCAGATCCTTTGGTTCTATCTTCATGAGCTTGCCTAACTAGAGAGGAAACCAAGTCCTTCATACTCACTCGTAAATGATTGGTGTCATAATTTTGAACTAATCAGTCTCATCCGTGTAATAATTAGGAATTCCTCTTCCAACTCGTCCCAGAATGGGCGTTATGGCAAAGAACAAGAAGAATACAAAAGGAGAAATTTGTCCAATAGTAACAAATGGTGCCTCCACAGGTTGACATCCGATCCAACCTAGTAGTAAGCAATCCGCCAAAAGCAACCAAAATATTCCTTGGTGAATCGGGCGAAAACTTGAACTACGTACATACATACTTTTAAAAAAAGGTAAAGCCAACAGACATATAAAAACTGGTGCTATTGCGGCTACACCTCCCGATTTGTCAGGTATACTACGAAGAATGGCATAGATCGGTAGGAAATACCATTCCGGCACAATATGAGGCGGGGTGGGCATCGGATTAGCAGGTATATAATTGTCGGGATGCCCCAAAACATTAGGAGCATAAAAAATCCAAATGGAAAAAAATATAGCAAAAGCTACCCAACCTACTAAATCCTTTACATAAAAATAAGGGTAAGAAGCAATTTTATCCATCTCTGAATGTACACCCAATGGATTATTGGATCCATATTGATGCAATGCGGCCAGATGAAGAAGACTGGCGCCTGCTAAAATAAATGGGAGTAAATGATGAAGACTAAAAAAACGATTTAAGGTGGCATTGTCGACGGAGAACCCACCCCAAAGCCAAGTCACTATGGTATCTCCTACTACAGGTATGGCGCTAGCTAAGCTTGTAATTACTGTAGCTCCCCAAAAGCTCATCTGACCCCAAGGTAGTACATATCCTATAAAAGCTGTAACTATCATTAATAGGAAGATTATAACTCCGAGACACCAAACAAATTCCCTAGGACTGCTATAACTCGCATGATATAGACCACGAAAAATATGAAGGTGAACCACAATGAAAAACATACTTGCCCCATTAGCATGCATATAACGGAGCAACCAGCCCCCTTCAACATCTCTCATAATGTGTTCTACGCTGTTGAAAGCTAGATCCACATGAGGTGTGTAATGCATAGCTAAAAAAACGCCAGTCACTATCTGAATGACTAAACAAATACCAGCTAACGAACCGAACCCCCACCAATAACTAAGATTGCTCGGGGTTGGATAATCTATCAAATGCTGATGAAGTGTGGAGGATATAGGTTGTTTAAGAAGAGAGAGTCGTTGGCTCCTTATAGTCACTTATGAATTTTCATTTGATATCGTGACAACTCTTGTTCCCCCACCCCCCTGCCTTTATTGAATTTGGCTTCGCTGCGCCTCAAAAAGCTTATTGATTTGATTCATCCCATTTCATTTGGGCGAGAGAAAGTCAATATGTATGATATTTGCGTTGGTTTTTCCAACGAAACGTTGCACTTTTTTCTTTATCATTCGGAACCACACCCTGACTTCAATGATGGGAACAACCTCCGCACACTCCGGCGCTCCAATGAACAACAGTTCTCCGCCTTACTCTATTTAGAATAGTGGTCGATCCCTCGGGAGTTACATTCGTAACTGAATACCTTATTATTTAGGGTGTGAGGTGTATTTTTTCCCCTAAAGGGTGTCTTTATTGCTAGGTGATATTCTATCTTTCCAAGAGTACTACCCTTTTAGATTAGCAACAACAAAGAAACTCTTTCTTGGCAACTTGGACAACTTATAACGATGTTGGGTACAAAAGGCTTTATAAAGCTTTCGTCTCAATATTCCTAAGCGCATCCGTTTGAGCCGCGAGCAATCTACGTTTGTGATCTCGTAGATTTTGCTTCTCCGACATCTTCCCCCTCATCTTTTTGCAAAAAGCCGCTCCACGGTGGTAAAGTCTCATCTTGTGTGTTGGCCGAAGTGACAATAGTCACATTGAACCCTCGAATATGTTCGAAGATCTCGAAATGATCTTCCAGTTCCGGGGAGAATTCGCAAAACTCCGTTTCCATCGAGAATTGAATGGAGTTTTCCCGTATTTCGACCGGAGAATCTAACAGAGACATTACTGTGGAGATTCTGACCAAAAAAGAATACATTCCATGCCCTCGGAGAGTGCTTTGTCGTGCTAGGTCACTGACATATCCTTTTTTTTCTTTATTTGACCTAAAGAATGGATTGGATCGAAACGACTTTCCTGTCGAAGCCCTTTGTGTCTGTATGAATTTATGACCGCACGGAATCTCCATAGCCAATTTTCCATTTTTGATAGAAGGTGCTGCCTTTGGTACTACTCTTATTTTACACGATCCAGGAACTTCCATAACGTTGGCGTGATTCGGTTTGAGCAACGGATCCTGACGTGATACATCTTCGTAATGAAAATAGAGTGGAAACATGAGTTGGCTTTTCCAGTATATAGATAATAAGCACTGTGAACTATCTGCTTCAAAAAGATAGTTGGTTGAAGGCTAAGTTCATTCTTCGATATATCTCACTCCGCTATGCTAGAAGACTGAGCAGCTTCAGTTTATTACCAACCTCGAGTTCAACAACTATTGGGTCAAGCCGGCAACCTGACTCCTTTCCTTCTATCGGAACTGGCAACAGATCTCTAGATCCGATGCAACTAGAAGTAAGTCGATTCCGTCTGAGAATGGTTTCAGTCCAAACCTTTTTTGTCGAGTGAATAAGAGCTTCTTAGAGCTTATTTGGACAGACTCACTCCCTTACTCGCTGGGTTGGCGTATCCAAGGTAGCGCCAGCAGCAAGCGTAGGGGTTACTACGTAAGTGCGTTCGTTAGCGCGTTACGTTTTCTCGCTTGCTAGACACGACAACTAAGGATAGACGCGCTGGGATAGCAAGCAAGTTTGTTGAAAGAGATTCTAGATCTGCTGAAAACCAGGTTATAGGGCTATATCTTTATTCCATGGTAGGGCTAGGGTTGTAAATCACTCCTTTTACTTTCCCTCCTACAATTACAATGGGAAGGGACGAGACAAAGCCTTCTTCTAAACTAAATAAAATAGGATTCTGCTTTCACTGTTCTCAAGGTATCTCCTGACTCGAAGATTAGGGCTTCTTCCCAGCCAGAGGCATCCGAAACTGGAGAATCAACCCTCGCATAAAGAGACGACTAAACTATACGCGGCAGGTTGGTCTAAAAGGGAAAGAAAAAAGGTGACATACATTCCATTCGGGGACATAATAGTGATGACTATCGAGCACACTCTGTTATATCGATCCCAATCAATGGTTTTTTGGGGAAGTCGATGTCCCTATGCTTTATGACATCTTTTCTCTTCTCCGTAGTGATCACGTAGCATCACAGTCAATCTTTCATGCTTGGTTCCGGTCGCGCTCTTCTTCTAACTGCAGGAGTGCTGCGCCCTGTCTTACTATTTTTGTTGCTAATGAATAGCCTTTATAAAACCTATAACCCTTGAGTGAGTTCGCAGTCAATCTTGCTTTCGATTCAACAATACGAACCGAATAAAACAATTATGATTCAAAGCAAAGCCCTCTGCGAAGAATAAGGAGAGGGGAGAATAGACTCGACCGTAGGTAGGGAGAGGGGGTAATTTAGAACAAAGTTTATGAAAGTCCCATTCTAGATAAATCGATCTACTGTTTAAGGGGGCATCTTTTTTTATCACGAACACGAAGGATTCAATCCAGCCACAGGTTCCCCTATGGCTACCTTGTTGCGACCTGACTGAACGTATTAGTCCCCCTGAAAGTATGAACGAAGAACATTGATAAATCCTATCAGGACATAAATGCTATTCAATTATTTATTCCTCTCCGGGCTTGCCAATCCAGGAGCCAATAAATGAATTCTTTCAAATTCCATGCCAGTATGCCAGAATTTCTGGAGTGAAATGGACGATCTTGTCAAATATTGAACATAGTCAAATAAGAAATTGAAAGGGTTTGGAAATAGGATAGGACCATCGGAAAGAAAGTCAAGTAGAATCCCGTGCTTTCGGGTGATTGCTCCACGCATTCAAATGCTACCCACGTGAATGCTAGTCGAATCCGTATGCCCTAAGATAAGCTAAGCTAAGCAGCTAGATCGATTCCTAGTAGCGGATTCAGCAAAAACAAAAACGTATTCTTCTTCTATGAAGACATCCGCAGCAGATTCCCTGGCCTCGGTTGACACATTCTTGACTTGAACAACAAGAGTTAGACGGATTCTCGGCAGCTCAGAAGGTCAGGTCAGAAGTAGATTCCCTTTATGGGGTACTTGACTAGGCCCGGAGATGGATCACTCTTATATATAATAAGATGGGCCTTGTACATACAGGTAATGAAATGCCTGCATTAAGATTTAAAACTTGTCGTCTACTTTCAGGAAATGTTTGGAAAATCTTTCAAATATTCAGGCCTTGACTTGATTCTTTGAATTCTACGTAAAAGTAAGGACTTAGCTTTGCCGGGGAAGGGAAGGACTTTATGGGGATGCCCGTCTTGAACTTCTAATTGATGTATGATAGAGCCTCCTGCATATAGGCCTATCTCGCTTTGACTCTTCTCACGAATTGGATTTGAACCAATATCTCCGGGCGACTTTCCTTTTATTAGGTATTATTGCCCGTTCAGTTCCTCTACTGGTAGTCTAGTTGTAGTTTTGAGCGGGTTTCATAACAGAATCTGGAGAAGCTTTACAAAGTGGGTAGGTTCCTAGCTCAACAGAGGAAGGATCCCCAACATAAGGTAGCTTTCCCAAGGTCTACTTAAAGGTTTTTTTAGGTACTTACTCACTGGAGGGTACTCTACAAACGAAGACGGAGAGGGGGGAAGGGGGGAACACGTTAAGTTGCCAGTTCCGATCGAAGGAATAGGGGGCAAGGTGCTCGACCAACTAATCAGTATTGGGGAGAACTCATCTAGCTATTAGCTAAAGGTAGATTGCTTTCAAGCTACTCGGCTAACTAGGATCGGAGTGGTCTTGTTGACCTCTCGGAGTTTCACTGTGGACTGACTTAGCCCTTCACTTCTTTCCCTCACATTTACCTCACATCAAGGATCTTCAAGAGGGTGGAAAAAGGGCTTGCATCAAGGATTCCTTGTTCTTTGGAAGGGAATCCACTTCTCCTCCTGCCGTCAACCTTGCTTGCATTCATTCTCTAAGGATTCACAAGGTTAGTAATAGGCTATAGGCTCGACTGCAAGGAGAGAAGGAAGCAGCTTGACTTTCACGACTATCAGGGCACCTACTGAACTCTATCTAGTGAAGGTTTAGGCCCTCGGACAAGCTTTTTTCTTTCCTTGCGTCTCTGACTTCTGCTTCTGCTAGGTGAAGAAGCTATGAGACTATTTCAAGGCTTATTCGAGCCAGTCTAGTAGGCATCGCTTTCTATCGGAACCGTTAGCCTCGCCCCATTCAAAAAGCTATCAATCTGATTCCCGAAGTCAAAGTAACCCACCTGGCAAGAGTGAAACTCTCTCCTTGACGTATTGATGGTTCCATCCTCTCTTAGTCTTTGCTCTGCCTCGTACTACCTTCGCTCCTAACTACCTAACGCCGAGCTAAGTGCCCTCCTTTCCATCTCCGTCTTAGTAGAGAGCTTCCACCTCCTTTCAGTTGAAAAGCCAGTTATTCCGAGCGGGAAGTCTTATGAATCTTCATTTTCACTTCTTTCAGATCAATGAAGTTGGAAAGTGATAGAGTAAGGGACCCTTGTTTACAAAGCTGTCACTCCAATAACTCGAAGTAAAGCATCTTCGGGAATATCCAGATTAGTCTTCAACTAGAGGGAATCTCCTTTGCTCTAACCAGCTGATGTAGCGGTAAAAGATTCTATTCTTTCTGCGGTCTAGTTACGTCTTTCCTCTCCCTATCTAAAGAGCTCTATTAACATAGACCCTCTCCTGACTCTCTATCATTTTAAGAACGCAGCAAATCCTTTACAGCTCGCTCTGTCAGTCCACAAGGAATCTTGCTAGCGTCAAAGTCTGATTCTACTCGCTTTCTCTTTTTCTACCGGAATTGCTGCTTGAAAGAATTACCCAAAAGAGGCATATGAATATGTCGAAGAGGCCAGGAAAAACCTGTGAAACAAAGGCCTAAACGAATGAAAAAAAATGATGCTGATCTTGTATTCGGAGTTTGAAGAAGGAGAAGGAGTCCTCGACCCGCAACGGAAATATGTAAAGAAGGGGAAAAGGAGATTCAACGAATGCTTGACGCCGGTATCTATCTATCTACTTAAGAGTTAGCACGAGCTATTTTTTTTTATCCCCCTAGTCTGTGAGGAAAAGAAATACACTCGACCGTAGGGAGAGGAGAGTGAAATTGTGCAAGAATCGAGTATCTATTCGCTTTGGATAAGAAAAACAAGAAAGACGAATCGATATCTTATTATTTCATTTCATTCTATAAGGCGTCTCATAGCCCGAATGCGAACTAAGCAGGAACATGTGAACTAAGCCCAAGGCATGATCCTGGATTGAAGTTATGGAATTGACAGGGCGGAGGCATACCAGGCTTAATAACGACAGTGCTGACTATTCATATTCATCGCCTTTCACCTGGTTCTATTAAGAAAGAGATTTCCCGGTGTGAGCTTCTAGTTCTGAATATATTCCCAGACCCGAGGGTGATTCAATTCTTTCAGCTCGAGTGAAAATGCTTTATGTCGAAAGGTAAATGCTTTTTAAGAAAAATGAATCCATTTAAATAGTTGATGCTTTCTTGTTCAATGCTTGCTTCTTTCTTGATGGTTGCATTAAAAAAGGCTTGCGGGCTTTGATGCTTACCTTCTTATTATGAAAAGGGGGAAGGTTCAAATTCTAAGAGATATTATATATATCTTCCGTGGATCTAGTGGGAATGAGATTCTATACTATACCCAAGTCAGTTTCTTAAGAGTCAAGCTTGCATAACCTAGAAGTAGGACCGAGGACCAAGAGCTCGGGAAATAAAGATCGGGCATCCAGCTTTGCCGTAAGAACACTGACTTCGAAGAAAGAAAGATATATATTTAGACATATTGGGGATTTATACTGAAAGGGATTAGCTTACCACTGCAACTTCAATCGCAGAGAAGACAGAAGCACTAGCTTAAGGCTTAGACCAGGGGCAAAGGAGCTTACAAAGAAGCTGACTTTTGGGCTTCAAACTGAAACTCGAAATTCCCTTGCGCACTGAAAAGGTTGGGATTGGCTTATTTTCAAAGGAGTAATTCATTCCCCCTAGTGAGTTCATTCTTTCTTACTAAACCTTCCTCCGCTTAATGTGTTAAGCTCCATTAGCATTAGAATGTGTTAAGGTTAGGCGGGGAAATCCTTCTCATAGTCCGGATTGGGGGAAAACTTCTCTCTTTGTTTCGGGGTCCGAAAGATGCTATTTTTGAGTTCAGCTATCAACCAGTTTTGGAATACTAGTTGATCTAGCAACCAGTTCTTGGGGAAAGTCATTCCTATTTCCCTTTATAATAAGATCGGGAAACTCTTTGGATCTAGGTTTCCGGGGGACGCTTTGACCATTTGACTTTATGATTTATGCGCGGATCCTCCATCGGGAAAGGTGTACGCTTGAGCCTCATTTGCGTTAAGGTACGGACTAGTCCAAAGCGCTCTGGTCGAGGTACCATCCCACTTGCACCTTCACTCTCTTGAGTTGCGTTGGTTCTCTCTTTGAAGTGAACGAGTAACGTGCAAGCACTAGTGAGTCTTCCAAGTGAGTGGAATGCTTTGCTTAATGTACTTCGGTCGTTCTTACGCTTCTTCTTTTAGTCGAGCCAAGCTTCACGCTTTACTGCCTTGGAATTCCGCTGGGTTGAGGACCAATACCTTGGTATATCCTAACTAGTTCCTTTCTTTAGCGGAGAGGGGGTGAGAACAGAGATTCCGCCGATCTACAGGATTCCTCTTCTCCAGCAGCGAATGTAGCAGCTTTTGACTCGTGCCAAGAAAGAGATCTCTTTCTGCTAATACTAATAAGTGACCTCTTTTCCTTATATGGGAAATCGTTCAAGCGAAGTCTTCCTCATCCAACCTCGCACGAGGGACCACTCTAATCAGTCCCTCATGCCGGGTAGCTCGAATAACTCTTCTGGAGCTAACCTAAGTTCACCAGGTCGGCACTCCTTGCGGAGATACTCAACAAGGTATCCCTTGAGGTAAGGATTCAGTGGCTTGCCCCTTCCCAACCACCACTCAAGTGGAAGAGAAAGCCTAGTCCACATCGCTTTCCGTCTCCTCACTGTTGGAGACGAATGATGTGACAACTTAGCAAGAGTCCTGTATCCGCAATGACCACCAAGCCTACAGAGATTTTTTCTCTTGACACCATATTTATGGTGAATGGCAAACAAGCCATTAGGAGGGTAGTAATTGAGGAGACACTTGATTGATATGGGAGAAAGATCGACTGTCCCATATGAAACCAAGAACCTCTTGGCAAACTCAATACAGCCAGTGTTAGAAATGATTGATTTGGATATACTAATACTAAGAGTCACACCCAAATCATCAAGTAACAAGGCGTATTGCTCGGGGATCGGTGATAACAACATCATCACTCGACGACCTGGGTACACCCTATCGGCTGCCAACCAGACCACTAAGTGGTGTGAGAAGGCAAACAAGGGCCAAGAGGCATAATAGCCTAAGGGCTGACCTGTCACAAAACACACCGGTGAGTTCTTTCGTTTGACGAAAGGAACCAGGAAGATCTTAGTTGCTAAGGCTGAATTCACTACGGCCGAAGCGAACGACCGGTCAGAAAACACACGTGGGATCCCTTTCGGACTCAGCTTATTCCTCGGAGTCTTACTCAGCTTACTCTTGTTCACAGCGGCTGGGGCTAGTCTATGAGAGATAGAAAGTAGCAAGTATACAACGGCGGATGGGGGGACTCTTCCTAACAGGCTACTCCTAAGTCGAATTGTTCCGTTCAATAGCGACTCCTAAACCGAAGCGAAGAGTTCAACTCCTAATCGAGCCCTAAAGCCAGTAGATGGGCCAGGAATGGAAGTTGTCGTGAAGCTTCTTTGGATCAATCGATAGTGTGCTTATCGCTCGGCCTTCGCTTGATTTGGACCTCGTCGCTCAGCTTTAGGCCTTCTCCGCTTCATTTCTGAAGTGAGCATGAAGTCCGAATTGAATAGATACTGAGAAAGCGTCTTTCGTGATGAAAGTAGCAAGTTCGGATTCAGGATTGAGAAATAAATAAGCAAAGCGCAAATCTATTATAGGAGGCGTAGGGTAGGCTCTTTGGATAGATTGACTGGTTGGCAGCCGATGAACCAGCTTCTACCACTGACGAGCTAATTCGGACTATGCCTAACTAGAGGAAGAAAAGAACCTGATCTTGGCTCGACCTCTTTCTCAGAAACAACAAAGAATCTTTGTCTTTTATGTCACTTCTAATATCTAATAGAAGTAGGTGTCTGCGGCCTCTTGCTAAAGCAAAACAAAGATCTCTCTTTTAGGACGACTAGTAGCTAGCCTACCCCAAGAGTTCTGTTTCAGTTAGGGCTTTCTATTTTGAAGCTCAATTTTATCTACGGTCATTCTTCGATCCGGTTCACCACCCGCGGTAGGGCCACAAGCTGGTCAACGCCTGGCAGAGTATCAAGAGAGATACCCAGTAGTGCGACTTAGGTTAGTTTGCGATGGAAAAGGCAAGGTTTAGAAGCCTCCATTCCCGACGGGGGACCAGGGAAACTAGTTCAGTGAATGCCCTGTTAGAAGGAATTATTGAATCAGAAGCATCGAATGCAAGCTGTGAGGAAGAATAATTATCTTAGCAGACAAGAATTCAATTCAATTAGTCCCACACTGACCACAGGAATAGAAGAGGACAAGGCCTATATATATCTATATAAGAGAAAATGGCAAGACATTGGAAGATTTACATGAGAAGCCGAAGCGGAAAGCCCACATACATGTACCAAGGTTTGGCAAAGCTAGTGCCTTAAGCAGGAAGGAAGTTGAATTTGGTGTGGTGGTATCGTAATCGTATAAGAAGATCAAGGTTTCATTTCACATTCATCCTCCTCTCTTTTCTTTTTAATGGACAGATATTTATTAAGGCAAGGAAGTCACTTCTTGCACAGATTACCCGCTACGCTCTTTGCTTTATGGCTGACAGGAGTACTTGACTAGCCTGCTTGACTGATCTTACAGTTCTCGAATCAGCTCTTAGGGGGGCTGCCACACAGGGAGTTCGGACATTGCAAACATTCAACTGAAAGAAGGGCTTTATAGAGGATAAGAACAACTGCGCTTTTCGGATCATGTACATGGCCTTTTCTCCTCTTTGGTTGCGCTCACCTGCTACTGTAACTAGAAAGATTGAAGTGACTGAAGATGGAATTCCACTGATGGTGAGGAATAGAAAACTACGGGTCATTCTCTAGTAACAGGTGAGGGGACCATCAACGGCAACAAGTGCGCCGTCATCGGATGAAGACTTCTGCTTTAGGTGATTCGGGTGCAGATGCGTCTTTATCTTTGGATTCTGAGTCGGATATACTTCCTTCATATGAAGCGGATTCCCCGGTGTCTGCGTATGCGTCTTCGGATTCGGCTTTTGCTGATACTTCTCTTTCTCTAGTGGCAGCTGCTTCTTCAGATTCGGCATCTGAAAGAGTTGAAGTTGAACAGGCGCACTCACTTTAAAGACTCATGGGATCCCTGTCTTTCACTCTCCCTATGATTTTTGCTCACCCTGGAGGTGAAAGAGTGCCCTCTGCCAAAAGCAGTCGAACTCAGGAGAGGAGAACCACCGCTATCAAGCAAGGAGAGCACTTGAAGCAGCCGATTTACCGGGATTCGGGGGCTTACTCACCTTCGGCGAGCCTTCCGTTTCATTCATAGTTTTAGATAATTGAAACTCTTTCTAATTTATAACTCATCGATACGACAGGGGAGCTCCACCGCTACTAGCTAGCAAAGCCATTCTGACTTAAGGATAAGGAGTCAAATTATAGATATATTATAATGATCTATCCATCTATCTATATATAAGGATGTAAATCCATGGTTGGTTAGTCCGATCAAACCTTTACTGCCTTCCCATCCGGGTCGAGTCTTGTTTAGTAGTACTTATAAGTCATTACCGTGAGATTCCTTCTCTTTATTCTGGCATCTACTCTTTTAAGGCACACACAATCCTATAGCTAAGGTAGCAGGTAGAGAGAAAGAAGCTAAACTATAGCGGTAGAAAATGAAACAACTTCAGAGTCAACTAACTATTAGTAGTCAATTACTACTGTAAATGAAAGATAAGGATGAGAAAAGGCCAAGGGGGGGGAAGGCATAAGCGGGAAGTTCACCCAAACTATCCAACTCTAGGTCACCTACTGCCATCCCCGGTCAATGTGAAAGTCATCATCATGACTACTTTCCCTCTAATCGACCGGGTAGTGTAACCACTAAGGTTCATCGTAAGCACTCTCAAAATCCCCGGGCTTCATCGCTTTCCCTGGCCTCTTTTATTGTATTTGATTTTATCCCCAACGAAAATAAGGAGGCATTGAGCAGCGATTGAACTGAACGTTCCAAGTGCATCCAGCAGGAATCGAACCTACGAATTTGCCCCTTTATTAGGTTGGGCGCTTTCACCATTCAGCCATGGATGCATGGAGACTAAGCGAGTGAACTAGGCTTGGGTATTCGCTTCTCTATTTCTTCCGTTAAAGGAGATTCGAGAAAAGATGGAATAGGAAGACGTGTTTCCAGAACGAAAAAGATACGGGTTGAGAAGGGGGAGTTAGCAAAGTTAGACAAGATTGGAATGGGCATAGGAACATGTATTGATGTACCAGATCGGCTAATGCTCCCAGGTTGATGCAATGTATTCCACCAGTTGACTGAAGACTTAATTATTGGTATATCGATCGGTCCAGCACGGATTGAAATAGGAGCCGGTTCGACAGGAAGCTTTTGAAAACGCAGTGCACCCAAGTAAATAAGGAACAAGATGAATACAGAGGTTAAACGAGCATCCCACACCCAAAAGGTGCCCCACATAGGTCTTCCCCGAAACCCCCCAGTAACTAAGGTCAACAACGTAGAAAAAGCACCCATTTCTATACCGGTTCCGGAAGAGCGAAGAAAAAGGGGATGTTTTGTTAATAGGAACAAGAAAGTGTTTATAGCCGTAACGATATAAACAAGAATACTCATCCGAGCCGCAGGAACATGTACATACAGAATACGAGAATTTCCACCTTGTTGAAGATCTAGTGGTGCTACCCGAAGACTTAAATGAATAGCCATCGCTGTTAAGAACAACCGAAATCCAATGATAATTTTCGCGTAGCTTCTGGTCTTTGACATCAAAAAAGAAGGTTGTAATAACGAAAGGGACATGTGAGAATTTGGTCCTAGCTAGTGGAACAAGAAAGACATGGATCTATATTCAATACGCAATCAAAGCCCTTTCAGAATTGTATAGAATTTTTTGATTCGTCATTCACCTCCAATAGAAGAATTCCCTTTTTGCTTCGCTCGTGCGTGGCACTCCTTGCTCGCGGAGCGGCATACCGAAAAACGAAAAAAAAAAGGTCTCAGGCTATTTAAGTGAACTATTGAAGCTATCAGTGTGATTGATCAGACAAGTACCAAGGACTTTCGGTATACTTATTTCATTTCCGAATTAGCTTGCGACAAGTCCTAGCATTAGTATGAGTTCGTTGACCGCGTAAGGGCGATCCATCTTGATGACGAATTCCACGATAACAAGAAATAGAAATGAATCGTTCGATGTCTGCTCGTTCTCCCCTCTTCAATTCCCAATGAACAACATGATCTTGACCTATCATTTGTTCAATTTGGTCGATCTGATACTTCGTTAATTCTTTTATCTTTATGTTCCCACTGATACCTAATCGATAACGAACCTGAATGGCTTTTTTAGGTCCAATTCCATAAATTCTTTGTGAGGCAATTCTGACTTGTTCATTTACAACTGATCTAGCTCCTGAAATATAGAACATTCTTTATCCTTCCTTTTACTTGTCTTCTCGGCTTGAATCATAAATGAGTTGTCTCCTCTCTGACACGAGATTCAATCTCTTTCAACCCTTATATGATGGATAAATCATAGGTCTCGATCGCTTTTATGACTCGCTTGTATGGAACAGAGGCGCGAGTACCAAAGCGATCGATACTTGTGACATATCCTACATAAGTTTTCTCGGACAAACAAGTCCCCGCAGGATAGAACAGAAATCCACGTATCTGGTGGCGTTTGGCCAAAATAGCATCTCTAGGATGGCAACTAAAGCGGCTTAAACGCTTTCCTCCACCACAATCTGCGCTGCCATGATGCTCGCCCACTCTTTGCGGCTAAAGTTTTTTGTCAGGGAATTGATTGAGAGGCGAGGGCCCAATTCTTCCATCCGCTCTTGAGCGGGCATCAAGTGATTGTGATTGGGATCCTCATGAATGAGGGGCCCCCCTACACCTGGCTGATCAACCTCAGGAGCCACAGGCTCTGGTTGATTTATGCTCGCTTCGGAAGAGCCAACCGAGTTTCCACCGGTATCGGAATGACCAGGGGAACTCCCCCCAAAGAAATCGGTCCACCGGAAGCCCCTTCCTACAGCGCCCTCACCTGATCCTGAGCCAGAGGCCTCCGAATGAGTCATCATGTTACACGAGAACCCGTGTTCCGACATCAAAAGCAGGAGACCATTTCACTTACTCAACCTATATAGGGTAAGGGGCTAAGTGACTCTCTAAAGTCTTTCTATCGCGTCAAGAGAAATGACTGAGATAAGATCATTGCATTGCAACAATAGTTTCATTGTCGAATGGATCTCGGAATTGGATCCCAATAGTAGCTGCTGCCCTTTAGTTATTGCTTTATTCAAGCTGGCGCTCTAGGATGCTTCTTTAAAAAGGTGGATGCGAGGGTATTTTCAAAAAGTAAAAAAGTGCAAGTGGTTGGTTCCTGACTTGATGGGATGGGAGTCCTTGGGCATTGCTTGGGCCGAGTTCAGTAAAGACTGGCTACAACGAAAGATCCTTCACTGCACACAAACTAGATATCTGTCTTCATTATCGGCTACGTGCTATCGGAGATAGAGCAGCGGGAGGTTTAGTCAAAAGCATTTACCACGCACTCAATTCAATGATCAAGCCAATAAGCAAGACGAATCTATTTCTCTTTCTATACTACGAAATTTCGAAATAAGGACTCAAGGTTCGGAGATCTCGAGCAAAGCGAAAGGCAGGCGATGACCTTTTTTTTTAATCCCTGAGTCTGTTGGAGTGCTAAAGGCCATCTAATCAAGTTAAAATCCTTCTGTATTCCCCTTCCTTGAGGTTTGAGTTGAGTTGCAGGCCTTCCACTTCTTGATGGGATTATCTTAGCACAGGTTCGAGGGCAGAAAGACTGGAAATGGATTAGCTTAGCTTACAAGTAGGCGGGCTCTAACAGAAGTGCTAATGGCTGGCTTTACTTTTATAACTTCACTGCCTGGCCTGAAGGAAGGAATGAATCAAGGGATAAGACTGTGACTTAGCTAGAAGGCCAATAGCCGTACCATAAAGCTGTCCCCGGAACAACCAGACCCACCACCATTCACTGCATTGGTCCCAAACTCTCAAACTTCATGATTCAGGCCTGGTCCACACCTTGGAATTTGAGACTGGATATCTTAGTAAATTGAAGAAGTGCTCAGATTGATCAATCTTCCTTGAAGTTCGATTCACTTTAACTAGATAGAGGGGAAAAACTTAGTTCAACCTAAATACCGAAAGTAATGGTATAGGAAGAATCCGAGGATTAGAATGAGGAAGTAGAGAGCAACCAATCTTCTTGTAGTGGAGTTGAGACCTGTTCTTTATATCTTTCTTGATCCTCGATTTATCTTTCAGCCAAGGGTCTTCGAATAGGAGAAGAAAGGCAGAGGTCCCTATGCCACTGACTAGAAGATGCGAAATGCAGGAATGCAATAGAGGGCAGATAGGCCACGAGAGAAGTATAAGCCAGAGTAGTTATGGGAAAGAAGGAATTCCTTTGAGAGAAGAGTAGACGGTTTTGAATGGAGAATGAATGAAATAGAATAGTCTGGCGGAATCGTATGATAGGGAAAGTGCTTTTTTGGGTTCAGATTATACGTGTACCCGATGATAGACCGGCTGGCTACGAAGCGAGGGTTTGTTCTGAGTTTCCTGGTATTACCTTCCTTGGATTGAAACTTCCTTTCCTTAGTCATCGTTTGCTAGTACCAGAGTTGGATGCTTACTTCGCTTTCTTTCCTTCCCCCTGGCTTTCAAGCCATTCACTCGCTTATCCGGAATGAGCAACTGAGTTGGAGTAGCTTTGCCGGTTTCCTTCCTTCCGCCTTGCACTACTTCTTATATATTCGAGCCGGTATAAAGTATATATATAACTTATTAAGACTCAGTAATACTAGAAAAAATGTGGAGTGGAATTGGGTGGGGAATCCAGGACAACCAGCTCTTCTTGACTTACTCCAATTCTCGTTGTCAAATAAGGCCGTCTACACCTAGCTAGCATCGAAGAGCATTCAGATAACAAAAACACTGACCGTCCAAGCATCAAAAGAGTAGTCAGAGGATTGGTTCCTGGGAATACACTAAACGTGGAGCCGTCGACAACTCGGAAAAGGCATGAACCAATGACACGGTTATCACGATCAACCACTTTCCCTACAACACAGCTGCCATGGTAGTGCCATATCGTACTAACGGTTCGACGACAAAACTCTGGCATCTGCACATAGTCGGTCAACAAGCAAAGCAGGTTCTGAAAGACCGCCACAGTCTTTGTTTCGAGTTTGATTTATTATGCAGTTAGGAGTGGGACGTGCTAACAGGAAGTCTGGTTATTAACATATAAGTCAAATTATATAAGATTTCAAAAAACCTTTATTCCATCGTGTGGTTGTCTGAGCCAAGGGGATCAGGTTTCGGTGGAAAAGGAATCCAATGCTTGAGAAGGCAGCAAAAGTGCATTCGGGCAGATAATGGTGGTGAATAAAGGGGTCCGTTTGAAGATTATTGCAGAACACATGGCATCAGGCTTGAGAAAAGTATGCCTAAACCCCTCAGCACAATGGAGTGGCAGAGAGAATGAACCGAACAATCACTGAAAGAATCAAGTGCATGCTCTCTCATGCCAAGTTACAAAAATCTTTGTGGGCTGAGGCAATGAGTTTTCTCTCCAGCTCCGTACAAAAGGTCAGTCCCAGCGCGCGATTCACTACAAGAGAAGAGGAGAAGCCTTCGCGTACCGGGCCCCACATGGAAAGCCCGGGAAGGAAAAGGAGGGCTAAGAAGGGACCATTCTTCTTAGTTAGTCTTTTTCTTGAGTCTATTTTCTTCCACATTCTGAAGATATAAGTTCGAAGACGTGAAAATCGTCTGATCGGTGGAAGCCTTTGCCTTCATCTCATCTATGAAGAAAGCTAGCCGGAAGCCAAGCATAGAAGGGAAGCAAGTGGGTAAGCCAATACTATCTCATTCAGAAAGAGGGCGGAAATCTCACATCCCAGAAATACCTTCTTTTTCACCGGCCAGAAACCCTCCTTCCGGGTGGGCAGAAACCAATTCCTCCTACCTTTTCGCCAGAAAGCCGCCTGAAACCAATGTTGGATGGGATAGTCACACTCAAAAATTTTGAAATGCTAACCGGCAGTCGGCGAAAACATGAAAAGATAATAGAATGGCGCTTCCAACCTGTCCGATGTCGGAAGACCTTGACGTGAGTAGACCTTATATGATCCGCCGCGTAACCTGTACGAACACAGCAAATTGACTCGCAGCTCCGAAAACAGGAAAGCAGAAAGTCCAGAGGAGAGAGTACGGAAAAACCCGAAGGGACACAGGACGGAAGTCAAGTGTCACCCTATAGACCAGAAATCTCTGGAATAAAAAGGGAATTTTGATTAGAATAATATCCTCGTCTCTTCTCTGCGAGCTATCCCGATTATTCCAACGGAGGAACGGCTCTATCGACTTAAACCCCTGTCTATGGATATCCTTTTCGGCCTGTTTTCTTTCTGTTGCCGGTCAGCCTGCGCTATAAATAAATATTGGCTAGCTCAGATAACCAAACTTCCGGGTTAGTGAAGTCCGAATTCAAGCCAGATGCAGGTCTTTATTTAGCTATATCCTTCGCTGATCAACAAGGTTCATGCCGCTGACTTATGCTTCCGCTCTATCCAAGTCAAGCCAGATTGCCTGGTTTGCTGCTCATCAAGCTTGAGATCGGTTCTGACGTCGACCAGGTTCACGGCTTTAAAAAAAGCACTCACTACTCGTGCGAGATTGGATCGAGGAATTGCGTAAGTAAGAAAGCTTGTCTATCTGAGACTAGAGATATAGTACGATAGATCCAGTCATTCAGATGTTGCGCTTTGCCGGAGCGCTGTTTTCATCCAACTATAAATATCGTAAATAAGCGGTTCAAGAATGTTACGTCCAATTATTCCCATGTTTTTCTTGGTAAACCCAACCGGCGATTTCCGTGGCTGGATGTGAATGAGTCGAATTACTTATCCCTCGGTCTATTAGTGAAAGGCTAAGGCTCCATCCCAACTTTCGAATGATTGCTAAGCCTCTTTCTTACTACTAGTGGCATTGATTTCAGAGCGCATTCCTCCTAACTCCCAACAGCTTCTCAAGCAGCCGCCATCTTCTTCCTTCCCTAAGCCTAATCATGCTTTTCACATGCAATTCGATGCTTCCTGCGTCGAAGGAAAGTAAATAAAATCCCACTCATGGACAAAGCGGATTCTCTCTCATGTCATGGAAATAGTATATGCCGCGGATCGTCTGCTTTCAAATCGATATTTATCTCATTTTGATTTTCAGTGAAGTTTATTGTGCTCAAGCCTAATTATTATAGTAGACTGCTTGTGCTTTCACCGATCGCTTCGAAAGTCGGGGTCGGCTTTTCCTCTTCCTCTATTTCGAAAAAAGAAGTGAAAGCTAGACAAATCTAAAATTGCCTGCTATTTACAAAGTGGGGGAAAGGGGAAAAGCGTGACCGGAAAGAGAAAGCAAGACACTCGCTTCCACAACAAGAACTTACTTGGAACCATGATCCCTGCACCGATTTATGTACGGGTCATGGAAACCTATTCAATGGTATGATCGCCGGTGAGCCTTTCTATCTCGACTGGAACTCGATTTACTTTTATGAGTGGAGCTGGCCTACCAGTACTAAAGAAGTGAAGGGCGTCAGCGAAACTCGAACCTTATCCAAGCTGACCTAGCTGACATCAGGTCTATCTAATTGGCTTGTCCATCTTGAATGGTGAAAGTAAGTTGACTCTACTCTATCTACGATGCATCGAGGTTGGTAATCGGGTGTCTATGGCAAGCTTTCCGCTCATCTATTACTAACAACCTCCCAGACCAAAGGTATAAGATCTATGTAGTTCTAGACCCCTTTTGTGAAACCAGTTCCTGTACTCTTGTTGACTTCAGTCAAGTCCTCTTCTATTTGTCCCTTAGGTTACTGAAGTATAGTATCTTCGCTAGTATGAAGTAAGTAATCCTTTCAGTTTCTGCTTTGTTCTTTAAGTGTAAAGATTCTTTCTTTCTTGTAAGCTATCGAAATGCCTCTTTGTTAGAGTCATGAGGGAAAGAATCAGTATATTCTCGAGTCTTTCCTCTAGGAAAACCAGTACTCTATTAAAGTGAAATATCTTCAGTCACTTTTTTTTATCTTTCTTT